CGTTCACTAAAAAAAAATCCTTTTGTAGCTAATCATTTATCGGGAAAAATTGAAAAACTCAACATGAGGGAGGAGAAAGAAATAATAGTAACTTGGTCTCGGGCATCTACCATTATACCCACAATGATTGGCCATACAATCGCTATTCATAATGGAAAGGAACATTTACCTATTTATATAACAGATCGTATGGTAGGTCATAAATTGGGAGAATTCGCGCCTACTCTGACTTTCGCGAGACATGCGAGAAACGATAATAAATCTCGTCGTTAATTTTGAATCAAAAAATAGAATAAATCATTCAAGGAAAACCTTATGGGAATGAAAAAGAACATGAGAAAGAACTCGAATTCGGGTTCAGGTGGAGAAGTCAAAGTTTTAGCTCAACATATATGTATGTCCGTTTTCAAAGCACGAAGAGTAATTGATCAGATTCGCGGGCGTTCTTATGAAGAAACACTTATGATACTGGAACTCATGCCTTATCGAGCATCTTATCCCATTTTTAAATTGGTTTATTCTGCAGCAGCAAATGCTAATCATAATATGGGTTTGAACGAAGCGGATTTATTCATTAGTAAAGCCGAAGTCAATGGGGGCCCTTTTGTAAAAAAGTTAAGACCTAGAGCTCGAGGGCGTAGTTATCCAGTAAAAAGGCCTACTTGTCATATAACAATTGTATTAAAAGATAAATCTAAATTGTTTTTAGATGAATCTAAGATTTAGATTCATGTTTAGAAAAAAAAAAAAATGGATGGAAAGATAATATAATCAAAAAATATGGGACAAAAAATAAATCCACTTGGTTTCAGACTTGGCACAACCCAAAATCATCATTCCTTTTGGTTCGCACAACCAAAAAATTTTTTCATAGGTCTACAAGAAGATGATAAAATACGGAATTGTATCAAAAACTATGTACAAAAAAATCAAAAAATATCCTCAGGTTCCGAGGGAATTGCGCGTATAGAAATTCAAAAAAGAATCGATTTGATCCAGGTCATAATCCATATTGGGTCTCCAAATTTATTAATAGAAGGACGAACACGAGGGATCGAAGAATTACAGATGAATGTACAAAAAGAGTTTCGCTCCGTGAACCGAAGACTCAACATTGCTATCACAAGAATTGAAAAACCTTATGGACAACCTAATATTCTTGCCGAATATATGGCTTCACAATTAAAAAAAAGAGTTCCGTTTCGAAAGGCAATGAAAAAAGCTATTGAATTAACCGAACAAACGGATACAAAGGGAATTCAAATACAAATTTCAGGGCGTATCGACGGAAAAGAAATTGCACGTGTCGAATGGATCAGAGAGGGTAGGGTTCCTCTACAAACAATTCGTGCTAAAATTGATCATTGTTCCTATACAATTCGAACTATCTATGGAGTATTAGGCCTAAAAATTTGGATATTTGTGGACGAGGAATAATAAACTTTTATTTATCTCGCCCTTCTTCTGTCCAACGATAGAACAAAAAATTAAAAACTGCTTGCGTTTTTTTCTGTTAAATCAAACAAAAATGAACAATTCTAATTCTATAAGGTTGAATAAAAAATTGATTAACTTTTTTGGATATAATTGCTATGCTTAGTGTGTGACTCGTTAGTTTTTTATTTAGAGTTTAAAGTTGGGCTTCAAAAAAAAAAAAAATACTGACCCCCACTATGCATTTAATAACTATATAAACTAAAAACCAACTTATTGCTTCGTATTGTCGAGATCCCAAGAAACAGTCACTATATGACTAGATTAATCATATAGTTGTAACAACTGAAATTTTTTCCATAAAAAAAAATCTTATTATGGATTTCGAAGAAAAAAAGAAAGGGATGTGGATAAATGGAAAGATGATAGAAAGAGAGAACAAAAATAGCAATGATAGATGATTCCAATATGTATGGTCTATGAATCACCTCATAAAAGGCAATGTGATAAAGCATTAATATTGATATAAAGAATAATAAAGAGCCTCGAGTTAATAGAAACTGAGAAAATTGACTCGGGAACAAATTTTATTGGGAGCTCCATTGCAGAGTTCAGGCCTAACCATTAATGGAGAAGCTATAGGAACGAAGAAACCTGTGACTACATAAGATTCCATTAAAAATGAATCCTAATGATTCATCGGGTGGGATGGCGGAACGAACCAAGAACAAATTAATTTACTCTGAGAGGTCATGGATTGATCCTAAGAATAAAGTAGGAAAGAGCCAATATTCGCCCGCGAAACCTTTATTTATTAGATTACAATATTGTCTTGATTCGATAAGAGTAAAAATAAAGATTCGTTAAAAAAAAAATTATCTATATCTATAAATATAAAAGCTTAACCATATATACAGTTTCCTATGTAATAAATAAAATATCAATAAATCCCATTACTTAGTTTAGTGTATTAGTTAGTAAATACATGTGTATCCGTAATCGAATCCTTCCATTCGCGAGGAGCTGGATGAGAAGAAACTCTCATGTCCGGTTCTGTAGTAGAGGTGGAATGAAGAAAAAACCCATCAACTATAACCCCAAAAGAACCAGATTTCGTAAGCAACATAGAGGAAGAATGAAGGGAATATCTTGTCGAGGCAATCGTATTTGTTTCGGCAGATACGCTCTTCAAGCACTTGAACCCGCTTGGATCACAGCTAGACAAATAGAAGCAGGGCGAAGAGCAATGACACGATATGCGCGTCGTGGTGGAAAAATATGGGTGCGTATATTCCCCGACAAACCTGTTACAGTAAGACCAACAGAAACACGTATGGGTTCGGGGAAGGGATCCCCTGAATATTGGGTATCCGTTGTTAAACCAGGTCGAATACTTTATGAAATGGGCGGAGTGTCAGAAACTGTAGCCAGAACAGCTATTGAAATAGCTGCGTGCAAAATGCCTATACGAACTAAATTTGTTATTTCAGGATAGTGATGATGTAGAACTAAACATAAACAAAAAGAAAGGGTATTAAGAATGAAAAAACAAACACATGTTTATTTATTTCTGGGCAAACACTATTTCTTTTTTTTCCTCATTCTTTGCATTGAAATAAAGATTCAAATAAAAATGATATGATTCAACCTCAGACCCTTTTGAATGTAGCAGATAACAGCGGAGCTCGAGAATTGATGTGTATTCGAATCATAGGAGCTGGTAATCACCGATATGCTCATATTGGTGACATTATTGTTGCTGTAATCAAAGAAGCAGTGCCCAATATGCCTCTAGAAAGATCAGAAGTAATTAGAGCTGTAATTGTACGTACATGTAAAGAACTCAAACGTGACAACGGTATGATAATACGATATGATGACAATGCAGCGGTTGTCATTGATCAAGAAGGAAACCCAAAGGGAACTCGAGTTTTTGGTGCGATTGCTCGAGAATTAAGACAGTTGAATTTTACTAAAATAGTTTCATTAGCACCCGAGGTATTATAAATACTAGTAGATAAAACTATGATATAGTTATAGTAGGATATCTGAAATGGATCAAAATAATAGATTGTGTCTCACGTATATACTTGAAAGTATTAATTAATTTAATTAATTTAGTAATTTACTATATAATAATTGAATTTAATAATTAAAGTAAAAAAAAAAACATGTTGATTATATCAAAATTAGTAAGTAAAAATAATTCGAATTCATTATGGTTAAAGACGTTATTGCCGATATAATAACTTCTATAAGAAATGCTGACATGAGTAAAAAAGGAACGGTTCGGGTAGCATCCACTAATATCACCGAAAACATTGTTAAAATACTCTTACGAGAAGGTTTTATTGAAAACGTTCGGAAACATCAGGAAAATAACAAATATTTCTTGGTTTCAACCTTGCGACATAGAAGGACTAGGAAAAGAATATATAGAACTATTTTAAAACGTATCAGTCGACCTGGTCTACGAATCTATTCCAACTATCAAAAAATTCCTAAGATTTTAGGCGGAATGGGAATTGTAATTCTTTCTACTTCTCGAGGGATAATGACAGATCGAGAAGCTAGACTAAAAGGAATTGGGGGAGAAATTTTGTGTTATATATGGTGACCCTCCTTCGGTATCCTAATTTTATCTCGAATTTCCTATTTGTAAAATAAAGAGAAAAAGTGAGTTATATAACTCTTCCCTCATTAGTTGATACTTCGAAAGGGTTACCTGGAATGAAAGAACAAAAATTGATTCATGAAGGTTTAATTACTGAATCACTTCCCAACGGCACCCCCGGGTCCGCTTAGATAATGAAGATCTAATTCTAGGTTATATTTCAGGTAGGATCTGGCACAGTTCTATACGGATACTGCCGGGAAATAGAGTAAAAATCGAAACGAAATAATATGATTCAACCGGGGGACGTATAATTTATAGACTTCGCAACAAAGATTCGAACGATTAGATAATTTTTGAAAACATTCCTTTTAGGGGGCCCACAGCTCGAAGTTAAAAAATACAAGATACTTATTTTCTTCCAAAGAATAGATTCAAAATTAAGGTAAGGAGTGAGAAATATGAAAATAAGGGCTTCGGTTCGTAAAATTTGTGAAAAGTGCCGACTGATCCGTAGGCGCGGACGGATTATAGTGATTTGTTCCAATCCGAGACATAAACAGAGACAAGGATAATCCTTCGAAAAAAAAAAGAACTTTTTAAAATAAAGGAAAAGGAAGGCCCATGTAAAAATAAAAGATCTGTTTTAACATGAAATGGATATCTCCGTATCTTTCTGTATATTTCTGATTCATATTTATGAGATGATAAAATATGGCAAAACCCATACCAAGAATTGGTTCGCGTAGGAATGGACGTATTGGTTCACGTAAGAATGGACGTAGAATACCAAAAGGAGTTATTCATGTTCAAGCAAGTTTCCACAATACCATTGTAACCGTTACAGATGTACGAGGTCGAGTGGTTTCTTGGGCCTCCGCCGGTACTTCTGGATTCAAAGGCACAAGAAGAGGGACACCCTATGCTGCTCAAGCTGCTGCAGAAAATGCTA